AGGATTGTTTACGAATAAGCACTAATAAAATTTCGCACTCAAATACATAAGAATTATATAGGAACCAAAAGAATCTTTTATTTTCTTTCGAAAAAACATAAATAGATTTCATGGAGAGATTATTCCAATTATGGTATTCGTGAAGAAAGAATTGCAATAAGTGTAAAAAGGGAACATCTTGAATCCCGCACTGAAGGATTTGAACCAAGATTTCCATATGGATGGGATGAGGTATTAGTATATCTAAAACATAATTTAAATGCAATAATTTGTCCTCTAAAAAGGGAAAAATTGAATGAATTGATCGTAAATTATGATATTTTGGTATTTCTTTTTTTTCTAAATAAGATACTAATCGCAAGGAAAATGGAATTTCCACAATAATTGCAAAACTTTCTGATATAATTTGAGAATAAAAACGAGAATAAAAAAAAATGTTGTGAGTGTGACCAATAAATAAATTTTGGTTAGAATAATTAACCGAAGAAATCAAAGAATTCTTTTGATAGATTCGAATAATTAAACGTTTTACGAGTGATAAACTAGATTTATTATCATAACCAAAGACTTTTACGGGTTCATCAAAAATCAAACCATTTAAACCATGATCATGAGCAAGTGCATAAATATACTCCTGAAAGAGTAACGGATATAGGAAATATTGTTGCCAAGATCTACCTTTTTCTAAATATCCTTGTAATTCTTCCATTGACTTCAATTTCTACTTGAACCAGAAACAATAGGTATTTCTTGTATTATCATTATCAAATTATACATAGTGCAATACGGTCAGAACAGAGTATGTATCATGTATGAAAAAAATATATACCCCGGAAATACAGAGTCCAATCAACAGATCTTTTTCCTCTCCCCTTCTACTATCCAATAGGTTTATCTGCGTTCTATTAAATAAATTATCAGAGGATAAAAAATCTTTTATTTTTGCAACCCGATTGCTCTTTTGACTTTGGAAATTTTTTTTGTCAGTATACTGTTTCTTCTACACATTAGTTTCCAATCCATAATAGAAAATAGGTAGGATTTTTTTTAAGAATAAAAAAAAGAATCAAAGGTCCATTTACAGGAGACCCCTTCCACACATCAGGCACTAAGTTATTTTTAACGTTTAATTAGATCGGGAAATTATTCAAATTAAGAATAAAAGCTCGTTGCTTTTTTTTTTACCAGAATTAGAGCCATAGAGCTCTATCCATTTATTCACTAGACCGAACTCTAACTATTAATTTCTTAAAATAAAAATACGAAAGAATATAATAAGAAAAATGAAAATTCCATTTTTTCTTATTATTTTATTACGACATGCGGTTTTTTCCATCCATTACCTTTCAGGATCAGTCGTGGTCTTATAGACTCTACCAAAAGTCTGGACGAATTGATTACTTCATTCAAATGTGTAAAAAACCATAATCGCACTTAAAAGCCGAGTACTCTACCATTGAGTTAGCAACCCAGATAAATATGTATATACAAGTGGAAAAAATGGAATTGAACTATACAACTACGTAAAAACATTGAATTTTGAATTCAAAAGAACTATAAAGGAAAGATTAGATGATCAATTAAACAAAATAGCAAAGTAGATTGGATTAAATTAAAGACGGATAAAAAAAATGTAAAAATTTATTACATTTAAAGACCGCCCCCCTTTTTTATAAAATAGAAAAAATTGAAGTAAAGGAAAAACCCATAAATAAATAAGGATCGAAATAAACAGATCTATTTATCTACGATCGAATTATATTTGTTCAACACACCATTGTCAATATGAATAAATTGTTGAGAAAAAAAATAAAAAAGAAAAAAGAAAGGTGAATCCATTTCCTTAAATCTAATTAAAATCTTCAACAGATCATTCGGGATGTTATGTTAAATTATGGAAAAATTCTTCTCGAACAAATAAACTCTAAATCTAAAAAGAACAGCCCTATGGATTTTCCAATTCCGGAATAAAATCAGTTATTAACAAAATATAAGGCGATTCCAATAACTCGAAAAAGTCATAAGTTTCTCTATATTTATAATATAGATTTTTCAAATTTCTTCGCCAGGTTCATAAAAAAAAAATTTTGTTTTCATGAGTATGAAATAGAAAAGGATCTCTTTTTCTCTTTCAATTCAGAATTCCATAATGAATTATATAATACGACAATTCAGATTTCATGGAAAAAAGAGTTTTCCTAAATGACTTACTTCAATATGACTATTAAAATAGTAGTCTCTTAATGATATACCCCAAAATTGTTTTGAATTTAGAATTCAATGAAATATCTTTATTTCTACCCGTACACTCAATCGCATTTGTGAAAAACTAAACGAAAAAAGTTTGATTTTTCTATAAAAATCAGAACAAAAGGTGACACTATATCCAAGATTAAAGAAAAAAATTTCCAAACTTAAAGAGAAATTTGTTAAAGAGAAGAATCTTTCCTTTCTCATGTAAACATTCTGGGACGGAAGGATTCGAACCTCCGAATAACGGGACCAAAACCCGTTGCCTTACCACTTGGCCACGCCCCATTTTGATTTCGAATTTCTCTTTGATACTAATAAAGACTAATATTGGTATTAGTCGTTCGTCAATCCCAATTCAAATATATATGAAATATATTACTACTAGGATTCAACACATGAAAATATAGAAAAAAATGATTGATCATTCCATAAAATTAAATTAAGATATTGTATGAAACTAAAATTCCTTGTATTCTCATTTGAGAATGAAAGGGAAGATTTTTGATTTGAGAACGTTCGAAGAACAAGAAGGTTTTTTGACCTACCTTTTAATTTTTCCCTCATAAAAAGAACTCAATCAAAATCTAATTTTCTAATCTACAAGAATGAAATGTTTGTTATGCTTAATATCTTTAGTTTAATCTGTATCTGTCTTAATTCTACCCTTTCTTCGAGTAGTTTTTTCTTCGGCAAATTGCCCGAGGCTTATGCCTTTTTCAATCCTATCGTAGATGTTATGCCTGTCATACCTGTACTATTTTTGCTCTTAGCCTTTGTTTGGCAAGCTGCTGTAAGTTTTCGATAAAATCTTTAATGCTCCGAAAAATTCATGATTTTTACGAAACAAATTTTCTAAAAATTTATAAGATCCTATAAATTTTACATTATGAACCCTCCATTCGAAAATAGAAATTCTCGTTCTTGTATTATATTGAATAATCGCACGGTGATAAATTTTGATCAACTTATTTCCTCGTTCTGACCTTCCAGTAAACAAGGACTTTCTAAAGACCCCACAATACCAAATAATGGATATGACCAAAAATACCAAAAATTTTTGGTAATAAAGGAATCAGAATCTTGCTTTTCTTATTATTATTACATTACAAAAACAAAAAATTAGTAAAAATTACCTTTTTCAAGAAAAGACTTCATTTTCTTTTTGGTTTCTTTTTGGGGCACTATGTCAACATAGTGTATGTGGTAAAAAATAGGCAATCTATTTCCCTTTTCAAAAAAAAAAATCTTGGAGATTGTGTAATGCTTACTCTCAAACTCTTTGTTTACACAGTAGTCATATTTTTTGTTTCTCTCTTCATCTTTGGATTCTTATCTAATGATCCGGGACGTAATCCTGGACGCGAGGAATAAAAAAAAAGATTTTGAAAGTCTGAAGCGATCGAGGGGAGCGGAGAGAGAGGGATTCGAACCCTCGGTACAAATAACTCGTACAACGGATTAGCAATCTGTCGCTTTAGTCCACTCAGCCATCTCTCCCAATTCAAATTGAAAATTTTTTATATGGTGTGACAGGCGAAGTAAAAAAGATTTAAATTGGAAAACCTTACTTCCTTGATTTTCATTTTGTAAGAAAAGTCCATTCCCCCGGCCAGTACTTAACCAGGCCGGGTTATTACATTACTTCTGATGAATCAATCATTTCATAGATCAAATGATTTCATTTTTTGTTTTTATTATATCAAATCAAAGATACTTGTTATTGAAGTTGTTGAAGTAACAATAAAGATAATTTTTATCTCCATTCCAAGTGTAATTTCTTAGTATTAGTAATATAATACTATAGAAAATACTATAAAATATACTATAAAATATGAAAATGAAAGAATATTCAAATTAATAATTTTTTTTTATTAGTATTTATTAATTAGTATTAAGTAGTATTTTGAATTAAGTATTTTTTTGAATTTTGAGTCTTTTTTCTCAATTTAGTTAATTATTTAACTGGAAAAAAGCACATACAGATATTAAATAATATAATAATATAAAAAATGAAACACACATATGTTATAACATATATAACATAACTCTTTTATTTGTTCAAGGGACATTGAGCATTTAAGATACAATTAATCCGAGTTCAAATTCAAAAATAGGTCATTTGAAGTAAAAAAAAAAAAATGAGGAATTCGTCGTAGTTATAGCCCAGCTTCAATAATTCCTTCAATTTTGGACTGTCAGTAATGACTTATAACAAGTGAAAAATGAGACTTTTTGCTTTATTCTAACTTTATTAGAACTTGGTTATTTTAAAAAACTTTCTGTACTTCGACTTCAAGTACCCCTGGTCGGGTAGGATGAAGTGTCAACGCTCAAGTTTTAATGAGTCTGATGCTATTAAGATAGCATCTCATTCCTTTGTTCGACAAAAGGTATATTCATATATAATAATGAATATGAAGCGGGTATAGTTTAGTGGTAAAAGTGTGATTCGTTCAATTAATAACTTAAAAAGTTAAGGGGTCTTTCGGGTTTTTCATATTCCGATCAAAAAAAAACTTTATTTCCTAAAAAGAGTTTAATCCTTTTCCCCTCAATAGCATATTTGAGGAAAAATAGAAATTCTCGCGATTTGTATCCAAAGTTCAATTGAAATTGAATAAAAGGGTTATAGAGTCACGAAGCATAATAAAAAAAAATTGGATCAAATCTTCCAATTAATAAATATAAGTAAAGGATCTATGGATGAAGATAAAAAACAAAAGTGCATTTCCAATCGTAACTAGATC